TCTTATGGTATATCTCAGTATCGAGGATGATACCAAAGATCTGTATTTGTTTATAAACTCTCCTGGCGGATGGGTAGTACCTGGAGTAGCTATTTATGATACTATGCAATTTGTGAAACCAGATCTACATACAGTATGCATGGGATTAGCCGCTTCAATGGGATCTTTTATCTTGGTCGGAGGAGCAATTACCAAACGTCTAGCATTCCCTCACGCTTGGCGCCAATGAGGTTTTTATTTGAGAGAAAAAAGAAGACTATGCCTTCGCCATATGAAATATGAATATTAAGTAATAATAGCATGGCACTTTGAATTCGATATAAGAAAGTTTTTTATTGTTTTTTCAAAACATTAGATTATGTATCGAGAGAGTAGTATGAGATACGGGGTATTTCCGATTTTATCTATCGGGAGTCCAGTTCAGCGTCACAAACTTTTTTGTTTTCACACCGGAAGGCTCTAAACAATATTTATGTTATGAAAGAGTGCGAAAATAAAAAAAACAAGATTTTTCCTTATTTTATTTGATCAGATCAAAAAGAAACTTTGGGATTGCTGAATCACAGACAAAAAAATAAGAAATATATAAAGCAACGGAGCCACCATAGTATTTTTGAACTCCTCCGAAAGGAAGGGTGGTAATTTGATCATTTACCGATCTGGGTCTGATAGATCCTATTTTTTTCTTTCTTTGATGGAAGGTAAAGGTCAATTTGTAGAGCCGTATGCAATGCACAAAAGATGCCCGTACGGTTGTTCAATTATATCTTTTTTTTTTCTTGTTATTCTTTATCTTTCTTTTCTCTTCCCTTCATCATGCGAAATAGAGGAACCTTTTATTATGTTATATCATCAGGGTAATGATCCATCAACCTGCTAGTTCTTTTTATGAGGCACAAACGGGAGAATTTATCCTGGAAGCGGAAGAACTGCTGAAACTGCGCGAAACCCTCACAAGGGTTTATGTACAAAGAACGGGCAAACCCTTATGGGTTGTATCAGAAGACATGGAAAGAGATGTTTTTATGTCAGCAACAGAAGCCCAAGCTTATGGAATTGTTGATCTTGTAGCGATTGAATGAAAATAGCCTGGATTTCGTGCAAATCCGTGATTTGGGATTTTCTCTTCTTACCGAGTTTCATAGAATATTAAATAGAAGGAATTCATAATCATCCGGTTAGGATCGATCTAAACCAGCCCATTATGTATATGATTCAACATGCCAACTATTAAACAACTTATTAGAAATACAAGACAGCCAATCAGAAATGTCACAAAATCCCCCGCTCTTGGGGGATGCCCTCAGCGTCGAGGAACATGTACTAGGGTGTATGTGCGACTCGTTCAGATCATGAGCTGGGACAAAAGAAAGAAAACCATTTTTCCAGTATCAATGATCAGTACCAGTGAATAGGATAGAATGGAAAAACGAACTCCATTCACTATCTAAAAATAAGAAAATCCATCATATCCCTCTATTGTGTATGAAATTTATGGTTTCCGTTGGTGCAAATCCAATCACCTCAATTTAAGATGAGAAGCAATTCTCCATTGGTAGCAAATGGTTATCCATTAAGCGGAGGAAATCTTAGTTAAAAAACAGAAAGACTAGGCCCCCTTGCAAGAACGGACTAACAGGGTCAGCTACCCAGCCAACCTTCATAATTAAATACCGTTACTGTATAGGTAGATCTCGTTGTGAAAGACCTATTACTGGATAATTCATGGGTAGAGCCAAAGAATTTGAACTATACAAGTTACCAATAACATTGATTAAATGAAGTCAAAGGCTCCGGTGTATAGAGAAGACCTCACCGTTTAAGAAGTAACCATAGAAACGATGGAATCCACTATTTCCTTATCCATTTATATTTATTTATTATTTACTATATTTTTGATACCTAGTAGAAAAAAAACTTCGTAGAAAAAAAACTTCTTATTTCGAAGTGAAATGCCTAGAAAAAAAGAAAAAATCGTGGTCGGGAAGGTTATAGTAGCCAAAGCCATTGGAATTTTTAGTTTATACATTGGAAAAATCCGTTTTGTTATTAATAGACTAGAAAAGGGAAAAGAATAACTGAAAGAAAGGAAATCCATTAGTTATTCGTCAAAGTTTCATTTATTCAATGACCAGAATTAGACGGGGATATATAGCTCGGAGACGTAGAACAAAAATTCGTTTATTTGCATCAAGCTTTCGAGGGGCTCATTCAAGACTTACTCGAACAATTACTCAACAGAAAATAAGAGCTTTGGTTTCAGCTCATCGGGATAGGGATAGGCAAAAGAGAAATTTTCGTCGTTTGTGGATCACTCGAATAAACGCAGTAATTCGTGAAAGGGGGGTATCCTATAGTTATAGTAGATTACTACACGATCTGTACAAGAAACAGTTGCTTCTTAATCGTAAAATACTTGCACAAATAGCTATATTAAATAGGAATTGTTTTTATATGATTTCCAATGAGATCATAAAAGAAGTAGATTGGAAAGAATCCA